GTCTATCCATGAACATCTATTCTATCTGTATATCTAGGGGATCTCTCTATCCATATATGACGTCTTATATGGCATGATATGATCGCCTAGCCGTAGCCGCATATCAGCTGCGCTCAATATGCGTTTCTGTTTGATCAGATCTTTCGCTTTGACGGAAGCTTTTGGACCTAGCGAAAATCTGACGCCTTCGCGCAAGCAAGCGCGAGAGAAGCAAGCAAAGTAGAAGCTTTGCCAGAAGCAAGACGAGGAAGCGGAGCTGTCTACGAAGCGGTAGCTTCCCCCGACCGACTACAATACAACAGTCGCGACCTACTTTGATTCAAAAGAAAGGCGAACAGGGTTGGTTTGGCAACAAGCAAGCAGACGGCTCTCTATCATAGTAGCAAGGGGGGCTGTTCACTACAAGCTATCAGCGCTGTCTTAGATGGAACGGCAATAAGATAAGTCGACGTTCAATCTCTAAGGCGGGTTTCCGCTGAGAACGGAATAGTGTTCGTGTCCAAAGGTGAACAAAGCCCTAGCTTATAGAGTTCGCTGCTTTTCCCAGGCCGGAGAAGGGCTTATACTGCTCGCCTTTGTTTGATATGTTCATTCAGTACCAATACAAACTACAACTACACCAAAGCGGAAGGGCCACTATAGAAGCTAGAAGTAGCCTATAGTAAGTAGAGTAGTCGGCCTAACCAAAGCGTCACGACATAATCAAAAGGTTGCCCTTGATTTTCATCTTAAGTAGGGGGCTTAGCCCGCCCGCCTACCAATCAAAGAGGCTGAGAGTAAGCGTAAGCTCACCCGGAAGCTCGAAGAGCTTTCTCCGCCAGAGAGAGTGGAGAAGGGGAGAAGCGACTCGTCGTAGAAGCTTCGCTTCCGGGACGAAGCCAAGCCTAAAAGATCGACTTGGCGCAGGAGGCCAAGCATTCTGGGCTGGAAGGAGGCAAGCAAATGAAGGGAGGCATTGCATTACGGGCCGACTACAAGAAGCAAAGCTTCGTAGACTCGACGACGTCGCTTATAGAATGCCGACTACTAGGGGGGGTCTGGGGGGGAAGCGAAGCTTAGCGAGCTTTATAAGGCCGACCACTACATAAGATAAGCCGCCGCGGGGTTTGGAAAGCTTCGAGCTTCCCTTCATTCGCTTCGCGGGAGCCGCACAGCACATAGCTGGAAGTCAGAGGGCCCGTACTACCTGCCTAACCCTTCGCTCCGAGGGACCGTAGAACGGAAAGCGCCTTCTAAACAACTCGGCAGAAGGGAAGGGGCCTATGTATTTGCATGACCCCTGCAGATTTGACCCTACCTACACCCGGAGCCAATCCCCTAGCGGTCCTGCCACCACGCCGCAGAACGGGAGCTCGTGTGGAACCTTGGATTTCTGGCGTAACAGCGGTGGAACGTAACAAAATATTACGGCCGCGTAACATAGGGGCCTACGGTACGGGGAACTCGGCCAAAATATGGACACACGAAGGGCCCGGCACGCACAATCCTATCCTATCCGAGTCCGAGTTTACCCCGTCATTGCACTTCGGACAGCCGTCCGTAGCATCATAAGGAGCACCTCCCTTTCGAGGTACCCAAATGGTACGGTACATAGGAGGTTGGTGTTTCTCAACGTGGTGTATAGCACGAAAAACCATTCGATACAAGATAGGGCCGTTCACATGAAAGAAGAGAATCAATCCTTTCTTCTTTTCTTTCTCTTTCTCGAGGGGGGAAAGAGAAGTAGGGTCTTATGGAGGGAGGGGGGAACATTCGGGCGCATTTATCAAAATCCTCCACTGCATCCAGGATCACAAGTGGAACGCTAAGCAAGGGTGGGGAGGCAGCGAGCGGAGCTTGAACAGAAAGCAGCAAGCAGCTTCTTCAGAAGGCGCGGGAGCCTCGGGGGGGGGTCTGGGGGGGACGGCGGGAGCCGTCACGTGATAGGGGCTTTTTTGAAGCCGAGCTTCATGAAAAACGGAAGAGCGCTCCCGCGCACCATTACTATTGACGGTGCGCGCGGGAGCCCTTCCGTTTTTCAGCTGGCTGCAATGAAATAAGTAGCTATAGCTAGCTAGCCTTTTTCAGCTGGCTGCTATAAGCGCTAGCGCCCCTATCACGTGACGGCTCCCCTACCCTATTAGTAAAAGGGAGTCGCACTCCACGAGCCGTCGTCTTCCCTCCAACGACTAGCTCCCGTCTCTTGTTCCGGTCCGACAACGAGGACGCTGCCCTTCTCCTGTCGTGGAAGGACTTCCGCCTGTGGTGTGGTCCAACCCATGGGCGGAGTCGCCCTCATCCCCCCCATTGCTCAGTGCTCCCTGCTGCTTCGCTGGGCTTTACCCGTCCCCGGCGTGGACGCGGGCTTCTATAAGAGAATGATAAGCTCTCTTAACAAGAAAACGCGAACCGCGCGGAGCCCACCCGAGTTCGTTTTCTGCCGCCACTGGCCGGCCGCTGGGGAAACACAGCCCGGCCCCCTCTCGGGAAACGGGGGTGGGGGTCCAACAAGCACTTGCTGCAGAGGGGGGCCCACAAGCAAGCACCCGGCCCGCCCCTTCTTCTTCAGTAAAGCCGACCTCTTTTTCGCCAGTGCTGACGCAGTGCGCGCGTAGATAAGGAAAGCAAAATCCCAGTGGGGGGCCGGTGCCTTTCTTTTACGGCCTAAACTCCTATTTGTCAGCCGTGGGGAACTACTGCTCGGTCGGGGGGAGGGGAAAGCTTGGGCCTACCTATCCCGATAGGACCCCATAAAGGAACGGGAGCAGTTGAGAGGTTCCATATTGCCGAGCCGAAGGGCAGCACTTCTGTACGTGATCGTAGTATGTCACGTCGTCTCGTCCCCGCTGCATCGAATAGTACCTATGCACTATGTTCCGGTTCACCGATAAGGAAGATAGAGTTGGGGTGGGGGTCTACGATGTGATACTAAAGTATGACCCGGGGAGATACATGCTAACTATGGGTAGGAAGCAGGAACCATTCTGTCCAAAATGTCGGGGGGTTACAGATCTCTGATACTACCATCGATCCGACAGAGCGGAACGACCAGAAAAAGAAGTGGAGTTAGAAAGCCGTATGATAGGTGGTAACTATCTTGTACGGTTCGGGGGGTAATCGGCGTACTCCGGGGGGGAATATTTGGCTCTATCGAACATACAGGGAATTGGAGGTAGCATTCCACCGATGTCAAGTCATGGACCGGTTCCTCCAGCCCTTTTTCTATGTGTTGGTGTTCTATATGACCGACATAAGACTCGACTTGCTAGATATTACGGAGGTTCAGTGAGCACCATGCCGAATCTCCCTACCATTTCCTTCTCTTCCACTTTGGCCAATATGAGTTCACCTGGTACTAGCAGCTTTATCGGGGAATTTCCCATCTCAGTAGGAGCTTTCCAAAGAAATAGCTTAGTAGCCACATTAGCAGCGCTTGGGATGATTTTAGGCGCGGCGTATTCCCTTTGGCTATATAATCGTGCGGTTTCTGGAAATTTCAAACCCGATTTCCTCCATAAATTCTCCGATCCAAATGGCAGAGAAGTTTCAATATTTCTACCTTTTCTTGTTGGAGGGGCGACCGTCCGTTGAACTACCAAAGAAAAAAAAAAGGGTAAACCAATGTGATCATGACATTGTAGGTGCTTGCGATGGGACGGATGCGACTTCCCTCATAAGTAATGGGTGGCATAGCCCGTTGCAGAAGTCCCCCCTTTTTTTGATCCATTTCTTTAGGGAGCTTTTTTGGGGGTGGGACCGAGAGAAAGAAAAAGGACGGGGGGCGGCTTGGGGGGGGGCACTTCTCGACCGTGTCTCCGAGGGACAGTTGAACGAGCGACTCATGAATGCTGCCGGGTCGGACGAGCCAATAACTCGAACGCGTTCGGTCAGTTTTTTGAGCAAGAATCACAGCGTTACCTTACCTTCACCATGAGACGGACTCCAAGTTCTTATGGCAGAGCACGAGGAGTTTCCAACTTCAATATGATGATGGGAATGGAAACCAGAAGCACGACTGGGGTCTTCGTGGTCCGAGATAATACTTACATCAGTAACAGTAACGTAAGCATGAGAGTTTTTGGTAGTACCGGTGAACCAGATGGCCGCGGCGAGGGAATCTGGGACGGAGGACTCGTAGTATCTCTCTAGATCTGGCAAAAGCGAAACAACCCCTAACGTAATTCGAATGGGGGCTGACCGCTGAGCCCACTCTGGCCTCTCGCAGGGCGGGCCCCTGTGGGTGCGAGCTGGAGCTGCCATAGCTTATGGCTAGAGCAATGGGAGGGGGCCCAGCAGAGAGAACAGTAAGGATAACGAGCGCTCCGCCCGCTTGGCGGGCGGCAGGAGCCGCGGGCAAGTGCTTGGTAGGCCAACAGCCCAGTGAACCGGGCGGGGCACTCGACGAAAGGGGGGCACACTGAGCAAGTACGAGAAATTGGCCCCGCTCCGCTTTATTAAAAGCAAGGACCGCTACGGGAGGTCGAACCAAGGACCTATGGAAGTCGGGGCTCGTCCCCGGTCAATATTGGATCAAACAATAGGGGGCCGTAGCACTGACCTCTTTTTTTATTGATTCAATAAAATAGGGGAAAAGATCGTACTGTTCCCTACCGAGACAACGGACACTCTCAACGGATCCTCCACGCGCTGGGCATACCTCTTCCGTGCGTCTTTCTCGTGGCGGGAACAGAACAACAGGGAAAGACCCGGCCGACCTGCCCAGGGCTCGAGGGCGAGCCATACGAGAGTGAGTCGAAAGGCTTCCGTTTCCGTTCTGGGTTTGGGGGCTTTCGGGCCCCTCTCGATCTTCTTCGTATAAGGGAAGGGGGAAGGAGTCTAAATCAATGGACATTAATGAACCATCATTGATGGACGTTGCACATGACACGATCAATTCGACTCGACGGTCCGGCGCTAATAGAAGTTGCTTACTCTCCTAGTAGCGAAGGAAAAGGGCAGGCCTTTTTTCGTAGTCATAGTGGGCGGGTCTCATGAGATCTATGCCGGCCGTCGGAATCAAACGAAGGTCGAAGGACCATTCGATTCATTAAGGGGCATAGATCTAGGCCTATTTGTTCGGGGGGGGGGAACCACTATGGACGAGACCTCCCGGCCTCGATTCTTTTGCATAGTCCGGGGGCCGGCCGCAGCAGAGCAGCGGGGCATAGCGGCGCCCTCGCCTGGCGCCATTCCCGGACCTAGCAGCAGACGGGCGGGCCGGGCCTGAATTCAGACCGGACCAGACTCTTCTTTGCTTGAGCTGCTCCCACGCACCGTCACTATATAGGCCGGAAGATCTCAGTTGTCCTGGACTGGACAAGTACGTAGAGATCTTCGTGGGACCGGGGAGGGAGTTTCAATCGATCTTTTCTAGGATTCCTTATCACGCTACGCACTGATTTCTTTCCATTGATAGATAAGAGGGCTCCCCCCTTGAACAGACTCTTAAAGGTTAGGTTACTACCTGCCTCTACGGAAGAGGTGTACTTTGTACCGCCCGGAGGTCATATAGATCGGAACCCGGAGCGATAAGAACGAAAGGGTTGGTGTGGCCACAGCTACAACTACTGGCGCTTCAAAGGGCTTAGATTCTAAGGGCGCTACTGAAAGAGGGTGTAAGCCCCGAAAGCCTTTGGTACTTCAGTAGGGCCCTTAAACCAAAAAAAAAGGCGACCATCCCCTTCCCCTATTTCTGCATTTCATTCTCTATTTGGCCCGCCTCATCAAAAATGAGAAAAAAGGGGAGGCCTATTGATTCGAAGTCACTACGAAAGGGTCGGTCAATAGCATAGCTCTTTCTTTCCCGCCTTTCGAAGGAAAGGCCTTCGCATTCCTAATCCGGTAGGGCCGGACGGCTTTGTTTGCCCCAGCTTGGCGAATCGCATCCCCGCGCAACGACATTGTTTGTGCGCCCCTTACCGTTCTCGCTCAGTGTTTGCAACGGCTGGGAAGCCAGTCGTAGAAGCGAAGCCTATCGCCACGCCGACCATCAAATACGAGATTGGGCCCCTTCTCAAAGATTTGATGGAATGGCCCAGCCCAATAAAGGAAGGTTATAGTACGCGATGCGTTCCATTTGTACGAATCGCGAACATACCACGCACGACCGGACGTAGAGCCACTGACGAGCTGGCAGACCGGGCCGGGCGCAGGTGCCAGATCCGAAAAGTAGAGTCTCGATCAGCCTAGTGCACCAACCACGTGGTACGACGGGCACTCAAAGACCTGGCGAATGATGGCCCACCCCACCCAAGAGCGCTTATTTCGGGAACTCATGGCTGGAAACAATCCTTATGGTTTTTATATCCGGTAGGAATAATAAGAATCAAAGTCCAGGTTGGTTGGTGAGCCTAGTGATAGGAGACTACCTAGCTTGGTTCGGAGAGCACTTGTTGGGTTAAAGATTTGTTTGTTGCTAAATGTTACGGCCTAAATGCTGAACTATTGACCCTACTTGTTCGGATGGGTGTTCACCCCAAAGTGTTCCCGGACCGCATGCATACATCCGTAAGTAACTTAGTGCAACATGGCAAATTTTATTGAGAGGAATCAGCAAAGAAAAGAAAAACGGGTCAACATCTTAATGTGTATTTGAGAGATTGTCCTCGGGCTGAGGAGTGTCCACATGAGTTCGTTGAGGTGTCTACACAGGAATAAAAACCTCTTTTATATTCTGTCGAGAGTTCGGATTGCTCCACCTAAGTAGAACGAAAAGGAGGAATTGGAAATTCAAAGGGGGGGAGCCAGAAGCTTCGCTTCCGGTAGCTTGCTTACTCTCCTAGTTAGAAGAAGGCTCTTTGGCGGATTATTTAGATCTGGATAGAGTCTCGCTCAGTAAAGAGAGTTGTAGATTCGTTAGATCATGATAGAGTCCCCGTCACGAGCAAGCAACGGCTAGCTTCAAAGCCGTTGCGCTTTTCAAAGGCCCCCTTTAGGGCCCAGGCCCCTGACTCCATAGCCCTAACTAAAGTGAAAGTGACTCCATAGCCCTATAATAAAGAAGGGGGGGACAAAATTCTGCTCTTCTTTTCATTGATTTTGGCTCTTTCGGCTATGCATAAGTGCCGAAGAATCTTTCTGTTACTTTGAGCTTCCATGGAAGTTGCCCCTCCAGCAATGCCTCTATCATCGGCGAATAAGCTGTGGTTGATTGATCTAACCTCCGGGGGTGTCGCTTCATTTTTCTGCATTGCCTCGTTGAATTTCCTTCCCAAAGTCTCCGCTATCATGATGTAGAGGTAGGGGGCCAAACCAACCCCTTGGCGGATGCCTCTTTCCGTTCTGAAAAGCTGGGTCTCCCATTTGATCAATCGGAAAGCAAAAATACGTCGTTTTGTTGATACACGCCCCGATTCACTTGGTCCGGTCCGCTGAGAAACCGACGCTTTCTAAAAAGTTTGAGGATGAATTCCCCTCTATCGAAGGCGCTTTCCACATCCAACTTGCATCCTTTTCTTCTTATCTTTCTTTGCTTCATAAAGCACTTACTGTCTGTATGGTGATGGTGCTGTTCGGAAATCGATCGACCTTTTAGGAATGCACATACAATCATCTGATATGAATCTGCACAGAATTTTATCCAACAGCGATCATTTTAGCTTAGCGGAGATTTGATAAAGCTCAAAGGAATAGCCCCTTCGGGGGGGTCTGAATCTGTCAAAGGCTTCAGGCCTCTGATCTTTCGGAGCAAGCATTAGAAAAGTAGAGTTTACCGCCCCTGGCATTCTACCCGTTCGTCTCACTTCTTCGACGTGTGCTAGGAGGTCGTTTTTGCATTCGCATAGGTCCAAGTAATGTTGGAAGATTTTCATTTGAAATCCATCGGGCCCGGGGGCTTTGTCCACCTGAGATTCAAAACCTTCTTCACTTCTCCGAGATAGGCTCATCTAGAAATCCATCCTCAAAAATGGATATGAAGCAGCCGGTGCCTTCCACCAGGGCTACTGGTTCTGTCAATCGCCTCCTCCTTGAACTTCTTCTTCAATCAACTTAATCGATCAAAGACTCTCTTTAGCACCACGAGGTGATCGTTTCTTGTCCTGGATTTCACGAGGATATCATCGACATAATCCTAAATATCCGTATGCTTCATATCGTGAAAAATTGCGGTCATCGCCCGGTTGCTCCTGCGTTCTTCATACCGAACGGCATGACCTTATAGCGTCCCCCATTGCGTTATGAACGATGTTTTCTTCTGATCGGCTTCCGCCTGATTATATAAGGAAAATCCGTCCATGAATGACAGCATCTCGTGGGCTGCGGTGTTGTCCACGAGCAGATCAATATGAGGTAGCGGGAAGTCGTCTTTGGGACATGCCTTGTTTAGATTTCTGAAGTCGATGCATACTCGAACCCGTCCATCCTTCTTATGCACGGGGACGTGAAATCCAATCAGAATAATCGGAGGCTAATCAAAAAAACCTCTAATCATTTCCTCCTTAACTTTCATTTCAAAGTCTGGCCTTAATCTTCTCAGCTTTTGCTTGACTGGTTTGGCCCCTTCAGCCAAAACCAGATGATGCTCCACGAGCGCGGGATCCAACCCCGGCATATCTCTTTATGACCAGGCAAAGACGTCTTGGTAATCTTTGAGAAACTCTACGAGGTCCTGCCGGGAAGACCCAATCTTTGTGAGGCGGGGGTTGCCTTCGTGCCTATGGGGGAACCGACGGTTGACTTCCTCGGTTTCTTCGATCACCGCGGAAGAGGTCCTCTCGAACCGATTGCAAAGATCGCTTAATTCCTTGGCCGCGATGGGAGGGAAGGGGGAGAGGGATGGGGTTGGTTGGAAGTCGTCTCTAGAGATGCAATCCTCCACTTTGCAATTCAGATCAAAGGAGAGAGAGAAGAGGTTTGGACATCTAGAGGCGAGAGAACGGTGACCCAACCAAACATCTTGAAAAAAGGATATGGAGGCACCATTTCCCTGTAGCCAAAATGCTTGCGGAATTTTGTTCTGCACTTGAGGAACCCTTTCCAGACGTGTGATCCATTTTGAACAGGATTGATGTAAATGTCACGCCCATTAGGAATAGAGCTGTTCGTTCGGATTCATCAATAGCTAGTTCCTTCCTTCTTGAGGCGGGTAGATCAGGTTTAGTCGCTTCCCCATCAGCGGGCATTGGAACGAGGGAATCACCAACATAGGATTCTTTAACGGGGAGGTCATCAACGGTTTGTGGCGATAGATAGACCGAGAACTTTTCTCATTCCGCCGGACTACTTAATGACTGAACCATGTAGGCATGGATGAGCGAGTGGAGAAGCAATGACAGCAAGGGATGGGATAAGACGACACGACCATATAGGGGTAGGATGATCACGGCTTGTGTCAAGGAAGGCTATTCTCGGCCAACTACTCACGCTTCTTATCGCGTTCCATCTATAGTTTCCTTGGTTTGATCAGCTGGTGGCTAATCCCCACGATCGCCTACTCTTCCTACTGCTTCTTCCTCGCCGGCGAGGGATTTGATTTAGTCCTTTCTCCCAATTGCGGAGGGTGAGACGATCAGTTCGACGCATCTATTCCTTCATCGCTATCGGCCAGAAAAGGGATGGGAAGTTCGGATCACGCTCGATCGGCAAGGGATGGTGATCAGGTGGGGTGGAGATAAAAAGGTTATGGTGGTTCGGAGGGATGAGATAGAGGTTCCATTCCTTTACCCAACACCGGAAAGAACGATACGAGGGAAGAAGGCGGGGAAGGATCAGAGGGTGGTTCAACCAGAAAGGATTAGGAATGAAAGGTTTGATAGGCCAGGCTATCACGTCGGGATAAGGCATACGGAGATCATCAGCTTATGGCGGGAAGGATGGATGAGCTTACGGATGGGATGGATGGGGAAATGAAAGCTTTCGACGGCTGGTGAGGCTGGGTGATCGAAGTAATGAGCGGCCATCCATTTAAAGGCCACACCAACCCTTGTGGGTTGGGAGGTAGAGGGAAGAACTCCTGAGGTCGGATAAAGCCTATTTAATCAATCCCCTTTGTTCGAGGAGACATTTTCTTTCTTTGGTAGGTCGAACTTTCAAGAATAAACGGAAGAAGGAGAGGCGGGTTATTCAAAGTCTCTCGTCCCAACGACGGGCGAACGGCGCTCTCGGCAATACCAGAATCTGAATCCGCAGGTGAAAGTCTCCTTCTATCCGACGGGTCTCAAGGCTAGGTTATTAAGGAATTTACTCGGATTCATCCAAGACTCCTGGGAGGTCGATCCCTCGATTCGACGATCCCCAGGTGTTCGGGAGGAGTGAACAAAAGCAGAGGGGGGGGTCCGGATTGATCGACCAACATCAGATAGAGATGCCAGGTTGAAGGATATAGGTGCTTGCTGGACTTGAATCTCCGAATTTCAGGGATGTAGGGGAATGATCAAGATCAGAGTCAGAGGAAGGCGAGAAGACAGTTATGTTCCTCCTGACTGAACAATTTCTACCCCATCCATTTCAATACCATCTTTTTAGAGTGAGGAAATATTCGTCATTTCATGCCTCCCCGCACCTTTCCCTGATAACCCTACCTATAGCTATGAGTAGGGGTAGGCAAAACTCTTCCTTTTTCGAATCTTCTGGCTAGAACAATATGCTAGGTGGTTAAGGAATTCCTTCCTCCGTAGTACCATCTTTTTCATCAAGGTGTTTCCACCCATTAAGGAAGAGGAGGAGGACAGAATAGGTCCTCCGTCATTAGAGTAGTTGATCCCAGTCGTCCCTCATGGAAACATCTTAATTCGGAAGGAGTAGTAGATTGATTGATCCGGAAAGCAGGAGGTTGAATCAGGTCAGAATGAGATATTGATTGGACAGGCAGATCGGGGTCATTGAAGTCAACTGCAATGAAAAGGCGGGGTTTCTAATTCGAGAAGGGGATGCAGATGAAGGACTTTTTGGTCGAGCGAACAACTTATAGGCAGTCGGAGTCGGTCAACCAACACCAGACGATAAGCCCCTTCGGGGGGTGGGGCAGGATCTTTTTCTGATTCGAGGAGGGGATGACTTGTGGCTAGGGGCAGGTTTCTATTTATTGACAAGGCAGGGACGCCCCTCCATCATTCTATAAAAATGTCTTTCACCTCCTCCACTACGATCGTTTGGGCCGGTGGCCCTTCCAGATATAGAGGCAAAGGCAGGATTATCTCGTATCATTATACTCCTCCATCCGCAGGTGGAGTGGCTTCCGCTCCTTCCTCCATTGAAGGGGAAGGTTGAAGAGAATCAAATAGGGGTTGCTCCTCTAGTAGTGGCATACCCATCCAAATCTCCCTATGATGAACCGATTGAGTGTACCACTAAAAAATGCTCCTCATCTATTTATGTTATGCATTCAAGACCGAAGACTACTAGACCGAAAAAAAAAAGATTGGAGTTCTTTAAGGACTGCCCTCTTAACTGCGGGGGGGTGTATTCCTTCCTCCCCCACGGGTCTCCTCACCTCTCGGTTCATCTCTCTCATCATGCAACTAGAGGATTTCCGATTGATCAAATGGGAGGCTCATCTGGGAAAATAGGCGCATGAAGAGTAGAGGAGCTTTTATATAGCTCTTTCGGTTGGATCGGATATTCCTCATATTGGATAGATATACGACTCTAGAAAGTAGGTCTAGTGGAGGAGTTTTCAATAGTAGAATGCTCCTCCCCTCTAAAGAGGAGTAAACCGATGTCGGAATGCTCCCCTATCTCTGAAAAGGGAGCGGTACCTGGATGATCAGTAGACCCCTTTCCCCACCTTAGAGAGGGGTGGGCTCGGTATACCCGGGAGGGAAGGAACGATAGCCGAATGCTCATTATTGATTTCATTCTCATTATTCCATATTGATCTAATTATCACTATTCCATTGCCGCTAATGCTGTTGTTCCAAGTAACGCTTAAGCGGGATGTAGCCTGCCTGAAGTGAAGAATCAGAAGGAGATTGAAAGAGATGGACTTCATTAGTAGTTGTAGTAGATAGAGATTTGGAAACCGGGCGGGCATTTCGAGAGCAAACATTCCCGATAGATGGAAACGCGCCTCATTCTAACGGGAAAGGATGGATAGGGATTTGGGAAACACCTGCTCTTAGGCAAGCTCGGCCCACCCACCCAACACACGGCACTCCTTAGGTAGGGTCGAAGAAACGTCGATATCGCTTTCGACGAGGCAATAATATCTGATAGTCACGTTCGAACCGTAGCATGTCGGTACCAAGAAACTACCGGGGTGGGGACTAAGGAAGTACAGAGTTTTTGAGAGGGTCGGGCGAGATATTGCAAATGCATTACAAGATGGTGAGTGGGCGATTCGCTCAAGGAAGCTCCCAACCTTTTCCTTTTAAGGCTCTGAGAGGAAATCAACAAAGAGATTCTGCCGGTCGCTTGATCATGAAACCGAGGTAGGGACACCGGTTACCGAACAAGAAAGCGTCATTTAGGCCGGCGAATCTCCACTCCTGGCATCGGGCGGGTGGAAGCGGCGGGAGCACCCTGAAGAAAGCGGCTTTTTGGATGAAATGAAACTCGTTGTCGCCCGGCGGATACTCGTACCGGATCGAATGGTGGAATCAGCCACACCGACCATTCAAGGCGGACCCTAAGCCCTTAAATAAAAAAGGGCGAGGAAAGAGAACGCAAGAATCTTCTTTTGTTGTTCCTTAAAAAAAAAAGGGGGAGGAAGCGTCAAGCGGATATCTTCCGACTCAACTACGACGGAGAGATAGGAATCGACTCAGTTTCAATAGTCGTTTGTTTGTGCGCCCGCCAATCCATGAATGAATTCCTCCGCGATAGACTCAACTACTCGACTCAATCACGAATGATCGGTTGCCCCACCACTTCTGGCTGCAGAGACGGACCCTGGCGAGGAAGAAAGACTGGATTTGACTAGAAAGATTCCTCGAGGAACTACTTCGATTCGGGAGCCTGCATCTCACCACTGATCCGTGGCCACCCAACCCGGAATGATGGACGAATACATCCCTCCCTCGGCAGTCGATCGATAAGGTTATCCAATAGGGGGGGGAAGAGGGGCTAGGTCCAATCGAACCATCGACGGTCCGCCGCTGTTCCCGTCTTCCGACGGGATTCAATCAGTGAATTCGGAGGTAGTTCGGGTTCGATCGACCGGATGCAAGAGGGGGGAACGGCAGAAGCGCTTTTGAATGAACTTGGACGACTCATTGCTTCCCCTTATGACCTCTTCTAAGCCGGCGGGCGGGCGGATCCACCTTTTATCAATTTTCATTGAGAAATTGGCGTGAGATGTGGGCTTGGGAATACACCTGAGAGAGAAGGACGAAAAAGGAGTCGAAGCCTTTCTATTGTATCTCACCCAAAAAAAGGGATTGGAACCGTTCCAACACTTCTTATTCCATATAATGAGATGGACGAAAGACTGCCAGTCGGGGAGAGCGGAACGAGAGACCTTACTGAACCTTCGCGAAGATTGATCGAGATCGATCAACGAGAAAAGCTCGAAACCGGGAACAGAACAGATGTGAAAGCTTCAGACCCCCGTCACTCCGCTTCCGATCCACTGCTTTCAGAACAGTGAAGGTTTCTTACTCCAGCCAGGTCACACCTTGTCCCTCCCACAAACGGAGAGAGGAAGATGGGTCGAGGGAGCCTGGTGGAAGGATTCGAAGCGGTGTTGAGTGAGCCAATGTGGTTCGATGTCAAGATCCAAAATGGGTCTCCGGGATCCGAGACCTCCGAACTTTTTTGAGGGGGAGAAAGCTCAAAGGAATAGCCCAGCTTCAAAACTACTGAGCGCGTTGGCCTTTTCTTTTAATAGATAGTCATAAGCGTTTTTCAGCTGCTTGCTGGTCTCGACTCGATCGGAGAGGTTGGCCAGTCAGGATCAGTAGCAGCTAAGAGTTCGGAGGTAGCCCCTATCTAGTGACGGCTAGAAGAACTTTTCTTGACTCCCTGCTTTTGTTTTGAGGCTTCTTTTCATTCGATCGAATCGGAACTAAGAGAGAGAGAGAAGATCTCCTCCTGCCTCTCATGACCCTAGCCTAGAGATTCAAGTGTTGTTCGCTCCGATCCCCTCACTTCCGGAGTGGGATGGGCATGAAATAAAGTAGTTGACTCAACCCCTACAGCCTTTCGATCCGAAGACTTTCACAATTTAGGGATGACTCGATCTGCCCCACCTGACTGAAGAAGCCTTCCTGGGCCTAGCAGCTAATGCTTTCGAACACCACCAGGGAAAGGATCAGAAAGATTCGTATTGAATGCATTAGGTCGACGATTTGTCGTAAAACCCTCCTTCTCGAGATGTTTTAATGAATGGTCGGAGATGCTGCCGGTCAGGAGGAGGGGGCCAAGGACAAGGCGACTGGGATCAACTATGGCGCAGCAGCTACGGATTGGGAATCAATGGATTCGGAAGCAGTGTCTCGACCTGACCGGAAAGAGAAGTCAATCGGTTCAGGAAGTGGGAGAGTACCTGTTGTCGATCAACCGGAGACAGCCGAGACCTCGCCGGCCCTATCAAAGTGGATGATTCGCCGGATAAGTACCAACCAAAAAAACCTCCTGCCTCGCCCCTCGGCTTAGGATCAACGCCGCCCGTAGAGAGATATCTCACTCGGATGGATCCCCCACCTCTGATCCTGAAGCTGCCTCTGCTTCCACCTGTCCCTGATGTGTCCCCGACCGGCCGAATCAGTAGGAAATATTCGAATCGAATGCCCCTCGCCAGTCGAAGTAGCTAGACTCACTCATTTTTCTTTTCAACCAGGGAGGAATCAACGAATGACCTGCCGAATCAATAGCGATAGAAGTTCAGTGACCTGCTCGAAAATCCTCCTCGCACCTCTGATGCTGCCCCTATCTATTAGGAGGGGCTTCTGCTGACTCCCAAAAGGAGAGATCGTCGAATCCCCTACGAGAGAGAAGCCTGGGCCTGCCCGGATATGTCATTACCTCGGAATGGGAGGCTTATAAGGAATAGCCCCTTCGGGGGGTAAGAGGGGACTAGAGGAAGGAACCGCCCTCCTACTGCCTCATTGTTCGCTCAACCTGACGAAGAGAGAAAGGATTCAGAGGACGGCACCACGGATAGAGATGTGTCGAGAGGTGAGTTAAGGCTCGAGCGGCTGGGCAAGACAAGCGAAAGATTGAGAATCCCCTTATTGACAACTTCTCTTTCTAGACCGGCAATGAGATGTATCCCTCCAGAGAGATGCCTTCCCCTCGACGAAAGCAGCGGGGCTCCGGGTAGCGGTGGGCAAATACAGCAACTCCTGCCCGTCGTTCGCTCGGGGCAGGCACCCAGCGAATCCTAGATCCCGATAGTCTTCTCATCGTCCAGCCAAAAGAGACCTCCTGCCTGATGAAGCTGCAACTGCCGGGGATATGACCCGCCTTCCCACGAATAAAGCTGTATAGAGAAGTTCTCCCTTCAATTGCTTCTGTTCCTTTCCCCGATCGATCGAGAGACAGTCCACCACAGCTATTCCGATCTCTCGCCCCTCCTTTTCCGGAATGGGAGAGAAGCGGTAATTGAATGTGCCGACCCCTCTCTTCAGCAAGGCCACCCGGGCTCGATAGACGGTTGAATAGCGATAGGGCCGATCGATCCCACTTTCCTTCCATCCCATGCCAGCGTGATGACCTCCCTCGCCTTTTACCGTACGGTTGTCCGTCCCCACCACCCGGTTCTTCGGAGGCAGTGTATAGAGCCGGCTTCCAATCTTTTTGTCACAACACAAAAAGAAGATTCAAGTGAAATAAAGCAGCATACAAACGTTTCCTAAGCAGCTACCTGTACATAGCTATTGCCTGCGTATTACATCCAGACGTACCAGTATACCGTCTTTGTTACATGTTACCATTCGAAAGGTGTTACCACAAAAGAGGCTTCAGAAAGCATGTCCTGAAGTGAAGGATTTACATATACTCATTATCAAAGTCCTTTAGCATCCTATTTACAGAAACTATAGTCATTCTAGCTATAACCGACTAAACCTGAGTGGAAAGACCCGACATAAAGGACTGTAAATGAAACTGAGTAACCAGGTGTAAACTGAGATTGGGAAGTCCGGCATGCCCCGAAGGAAGGACTCCAATTCTGCCTTGAGAGATTACGCTGTTGGAGAAATTCCGCCGTAAAGGTGTGGCTGACCATTCTTTCACTCATCTGTTTCAGTCGAAACAGTTCTGTGTTCATGTTGGCAATCAATTCTGCAAGTTCATCCTCTATCCGATCCAATTCTTGCACCATTTCTTGCATGAATGCTTTGAGTTGAAAGTCCATTGTTCTGGAGCGACGAGACCTACGGGAAGCCTGGCGTTTGAGCCGATGCGTCGATGATCACCAGATGGACCGCCTGAGGAGGACATCGATAGAGAATTTGCTTTGTTTCAAAATCCCTCTTTGATCCAATTTCAAAATCTGGGAAGGCCATTCACTAACAGTCAAAAAAAGTCCTATCCTAAACTTCATTCCTTCCCGTCTTATACGATGTTATTTTCACCAGTCTCTATACAAGGAAGAAAGCCTGCTCATCATGATACAGTAATGGCTTAACCCATCCGCAGAGATTGATGATGATATCCTTTAATGATGTTCATCGGCAAATTAATGGTAATACCTGGTTTCCAAGTGGATTTTTAACGTAAGCGGCCTTCAATAAGGTGCTTACCCTGTCATAATGAACTCCAGAGGATCGAGAGGGGTTCTTTATGTTACGATTTTCAGTCGCCATTATGATTATGGTGTATAGCCAGACCCCGTGTTGCCTGACCCGCTGCGTCTTTAGCAAGATCCCATTCATTCGTCGCGTGTTTGGGACGCCATAGAATCGTCGAATCAGCTACTGGATGTAAGAAGTCTTGCTTGGATCAGGTTTTTTGGCAGGGCCGGAAATTCCTTGTCCCCTTCCATATTTATTTGTTATGCCAATTTCTTTTGCACATTGGAGACCGAGCAGCAGGGCCTTCAGCTCCGCTGTATTGTAGGTATTGAGACCTATATGAACTTACCCTTCTGCTAATGCCCATCTAATGCCTTAAGCACATAACAAAAACCGTCCCCCACTGCTGGCTCCGTCATAATCATCTTCCACCGGTCTTCTGCTGTTGAATCCTCACTTGATCGAATGTGTCTCCTTTATGTATTGTGCAAAAAAAAAAATGTCGAGCTTCAACTGAAAATGTGTAGTAGGGTAGAGACCGTCAGTTTTCTGGGAAAATTCTGTTGTATCAATGGTGGTATTCGAACAAAAATTTCCCCGGGAAGACCTTCATCGCATAATTGAGAGATTTCCATATAGGAAACAGTCTCCTTTTTGGTATAGCTTGCAGTAGCCATTTGATCGCTGATGTCCCCCAATTTCTTTGTACCCTTATATAATAGCCATACTCTGTCTATCCATGCAATTGGATCTGGTAACAGCAAGTTCCATTGGATTATTACCGGGAAGGTTGCAGAATTCCATATCCATTGTGTAGTTGGGCATTCAAAGAATCTATACAGATATGTATCTTCTGCCCGATTGCACATTGGACGAATTTGCCATGTATCCCCATTCGTTTCAGTCTATCACCGGTGAGAAGTTTCCGATTGAGACACAACCAATCAAATGACGTCGATCCTTGGCCCACATTGGCCAGATGCGATTCCATCGCAATTGTGGATTTGTAGGAGTAGGAATAGTACTCTGAAGATATAGCATGTGACGATCCCGTGTAGTATAGACCATCAGGCACCTCTTATGTATGCAATCTGATCCTCACAATTAGGTGTATCATATAGAAACAGTTGCTGTATGTACATTCAGCAGTTGTAGAAGAAGAGACCTATTGCTGTGATCTAATTCAATAATGTGTTGTTCATAAACCCCGGTCCTATATAATTTATATACGCGATTAGTCGTTCGTGATCTGGCTATACTTCCGGTCCGGGCGCAGAAATTAGAAAGCAGACGTCATATTAAATCTATGATGATAATTACATAGATCAGGATGGGTAAAAATGGAAAATAGATCCATCCTTCTCTACTCGTTCTTAGGAGACAGTGAGCTACTACGAAGAAACTATGTACATGTACAAGTCAGTCACAAAGGATGCCCCCCGAGTTCCGGAAACCTGGTTCCTGCTGTATAAGCTCGGGAAGAAGGAGAGGAGAGTTCGGGACTCCAGGGATTGGAATCTTCGGGGAAAGGGGGTCTTTGTGCTTCCGTGGGTGGGGGAAGATGCTCATCGCAGACAGTATGTTGGGCAGGCCAGTACTTAGTGGTCCCGGTTTTTAGGTATGTCCTGGTTACTACTTAAATAAAGGAAAAGCTAAAAGAAATCGAACTAGAACTCCACTCCCATTTCTAAATCGAATTCAATCTTCTGGCACTGGGTGTTCTAAGCTTAAAGCAACGAAGGGTGACGAAGGGGGAGAAGGCCCAGCAGGTCCTTTTCCCCTCTCCCGAAAAAGTATGTATAAGGATAAATACCAGTAGCTGTATGTTGTTGTATCCTTACTTTTGTTATGTAAAGGGGGGCTTAAGCATCGGGAGAGGCTATCTATAATAGAAAGATTCCAGATAGACCTATTTCGAATATTAACAGCTCCTCTATAAAAAAGGTATGTTAGGTAGTCTTCCCTAAAAGACCGCAAGTGGTAAGTACACGCGTGGGAACATAGGAGCTTCCTTTATGCGCGGCCTGCAACCAGGCACTGACCTTTTCTTTCCTTTATGGCTTTAGGCTGAGCCTTTTTTCCCTTAGCCTTCCTTCCTGAAGAAAGGCCGCTGCCCCCTTTTTTATTGAATAAAGCGAAGCGATAAGTACACGTGCGAGGGGAGTCTTCGTTGACTTGACTTACGGAATACAAGCGAACAACACAAAAGAGACTTCTCGGGGGCGAGCACAGAAAGAGAAGGAAGAGAATGGAACAGACTGCGATATAAATGCAATAAACATAGGAACTACCTGCCTTATTAGAGAGAGGGCGAACTACTATAATCTAAGTAAGTGTTAGCGAGTTGACCACTAAAAAAAGAAGAAGAAAACAAGGGAGTGAGCTCAGCACTCCGAAAGACAAACAAGCGAGCTCAGCGAAACAAGAAAAGCCAGACAAGACAGAAAAGAAAAGAAGCTAACGAAAGACAGAGAGAGGGCATCTGAAGGAAGGAGGTGTTGTTTTATCCATTTTATTTTGCCCGCCAAAAAACGTGAGCTGATGAATAAGTCCCGCGCGTCTCACGCGCTACGGCTACATTTGACATTGCCCCTATCGCGCGATAATAACCGGCTTTTTGGCCGTAGATTGCGGGTGAAGCTCCCTTGTACGGAAGCTGGAACCCCAACCACCTTAGGGACCAGGTCATCCATGCGGCCGCAAAATCATAGCCGAAGATCGCACCCACCAGTCACTCAGTGAGACCGGCAGGCATCGAATCGGTTGCCGCCTTTCAATCAAAAGAGTAGTACTCCGGCCTATGACGGATGAATGACAATGGTCTCAACTGATTCAAAGTTCCGTCACTTCGAAAGAATCGTCATTAACCAATCATGTATCGGACGCACCATCCCTTGAAGTAAAGGGTTAGCGAGCGCAAAGATGCGGATTTGACCCGCACCCTCTTTCTTAGAAGCCAAGCGGCCTTTGGGGATAGGAGCTTCGCCTGGCGAAACCCCATGCTTTGAGAGTTCCATTAGAAACTGCCAGCACTTTCTCCACCCGGGAGTCACTTCAGTACCTGGAACTACTGTCCAAGGATGCAAAAAAAAGGTATGATCCATACATTGAAAGTGTCAACGTTGACTCACAAGCGCCACCCTCGCCGGGTAAATCCGGAGAAGGGCAACAGCTTCTGTAGGTAACGACTCAAATAATGATTTTCATTGTTAGAGTCGTGAACCCGTAGTCGGTGTTGAAGACCAACGTCGGTATAAACCGATATAACCTAAATTCAAAGGTATCGATTTATAGCGAGGAACATACCGTTCCCTCCGTAGCTGTCTTTTATCGATCATAAGCTAAGCATACTGTGAGAACACCGAGGCTGCGTCTTGAACTATCTTGGTAATCGATGAAACTGAGAGTTTCCCTCGTTTAACCAAAAGTCTTAACTTACTGAGGGAAAACCAAGACAGATACAGGCGAACCAACCGGTCCGCATTCTCATCCCGAATTCTCATTTTCCGGAATTCAGTCGGGTGGCTAGGTAGCCCGCACCTAGTAAGAGACACTGATATAGGCCGGGGCGCTAAAACAAATCGTCGATGCCCACCATAATACGCCATCAAACAACTTGATGCCGTTTTAAGGTAAAGAGAGGCGTGTAACCACCCTCCCTTACGGCCCAGTTGTCGAATACTACAGATCAGAAGGTACGCCGCGATGCAATTCTCCTTCGTGAGATGCCCTGTGACGGCTTTCTTCCCTTTCATAAAAAGTCCAGAAAGCCGCCGGGTACTTTCCACAGTACCCCGCCGACGCTTTCGATCCGAGGCGCTCAATTAGGTCAAAGGTACAATTGAAATTCATCATTTTAGAATGAGAACCCTTGTCTATTATGAGTGATCGAGACCCAGGGGAGGTTTTTGACGGATTAGACTCTTGGGCTCGAAACTAAGGCCCCTCATCCGCAGACAGACGGCCAAACAGAGAGACGCGTTGCTAGAGGAGTACCAAAGAAACTTCGTGAGTGCTAACCAAAAGAATTGAGTAGAGCTGTTGGACGTAGCAAAATTCTGCTATAACTTGCAGAAAAGCTCTGCATCCGCCCGTTTGAGCTAGCAATTGGCCAACAACCTTTGGCTCCCCACACGGTTGTAACCGGCTACACTGGTAGAAGTCCCTCTGCCTAGTTGTTTGCTAAAAACTGGCACGAACAAACTGAAATTGCAAAAGCATACTTAGAGAAGGCTGCCAAGATAATGAAAAAGTGGGCAGACAAGGATAGAAGGCCTGCCCACTTCGACTTAGTACTGGTAAAGCTTCAGCCAAACCAGTTAAGAGTCTATCGCAAGGTGCATAAAGGGCTCATACGGAAGTATGATTGGACTTTCCCCATAGTTGGACGAGTTGGACAAGCAGCATATAGAGTCCAACTTCCAGCGAGGCTAAAGCTCCATCCGGTGTTTCATGCAAGCTGCCTCAAGCCATACCATGGGGATTCAAGCGATGAAAGAAGTCACATTTCCTCAAGAGCACCTCCACCATAACCTAATTCAAAAAGGAGGCTGAATACATCATGGCTGATCGAGTAAGCAGTAGCAGAGGGGTGGCTAAGCACAAAGAATTTTTAGTCAAATGGAAGGGATTGCCCGAAAGTTAGGCTAGCTGGGAACGGGACGCAACTCTTTGGCTTAGGACTTTGGCAATTTGAGGACAAGGTCAAAGAGTATCTTCATGGAAAGTCGACGAGGACGACGACTCGGGGGAGGATTGTGACAGACTTAGCCATCTCACCTTGCTCGCTTCGCTTTCTGTTCGACGAATCGGTAGCGTAAGTCTCCTGGTTTTAAGGGAGTTATTAGCTTTCACTGCGTTTGAAGGGAGTGTGTTTCTTGAGCTCTCTCGGTTAACTCGCTGAAAGTTAGTTAGTTAGTCTCTCTCTCAATCGTAGACTACTCTCATAACATTCATTGTACGTCTAGAGTGGTTGGTCACACCCGGCTTCAAGCAAGCTGTGTTTTTGCAAAGAGTATAAAAGAAGTGCCCTATAAGCCTATAAGACAGTGTTGAGGTTGAGGTTGAGTTTTATCTGTCCCTTCTGACGCTTGACGTCTCATTCAGGCTAGTATGCCTCCTCCATAGGGTGAGGGATTACTCAGACTTCCTGGTTGCACGAGCATCTTTGGCTCCTCCCGGGTAAGAGGTGCTGCTTAAGTGAGTTGAGATCATTGGGCCAAGCAGGCTCCCCATTCACCATCTCCCTTCTTATAGATTCGTCGGCTTACTAGAGATGAGGATCTATTCATATAGTCAGTCCCTTTGTCAACCACACGTGTCTATCTTTTTGATCACCTCATCATTCACAACATTATCTGTCATCCGAGAAGGCTTTTTCTTTTCCTTCCATATTTATGCGGACATGAGCTATTACCCAAGGCAATAAATAGGTCTGTTCCCACTATCAAAGGATTTACTTGGACCATCACAGAGAGAGGATGGGATTTGTTGACTTTGGTGTGTGTGTGTGGTCGTTCGACATGCTTTTGGCTGCTCGACTACTAGTTGCTTGGCATGCTTTTGTCCACTGGGTGTGCATCCGTATGCTTTTGGGGCTTTTTTGTGCTTGGGGTCATGCCGGTTTCCACTAGTCTATTAGTTTAAGAAAGTAGTCAAGTGGACAATTTATTTGTCTCTCTCCCAACCGAACTACCACAACGTTTAGGGTCAAACTTATGTGAACCAATTGAGAAGAAGTATAGGAGGGGTTTAGAGGATTCAGTCACTTCTTGACTGAGTTAGAGGATGGAGTCTCGACGGAACGGCGAGGAGGAGCAGCTGATCTGCGAGGTTCTGCGGGCCTTGAGGAGATTGGTTAACTGCTCGGAATTCCAGGCCCCGTCGGTTTATAGTTGATGCGCTTTGCGTCTTAGAGAAGAACACAGAGGGAAGGAAGCGTTGCTAGGGTATCCAGGGATTCAGGTATGTCGCCCGGTTTTTCTTGTGTTGTGAAGATGCCGGAAAAATCCAGGACGCCAGTTTTGGCAGGCGGGCCTTCAATGAGGTTCTCCGGGGGCGTTCCCGTTCGAGGGGCCCGTCTGGACGGGGAAACCAGGGAGGAAACCTCCTATCTGTGAAGGAAGCGATGCTGAGAATACTCCAGGAAAGGCTCGGCTGGTTCCCAAGTGGGTTTGGTTTGGTAGTGGTAGTCGATGATTTGGGAGTTCTAGAAGAGATACATAACTTAAAGGAAAGAGCCCTGACGACGAAATTCCTCAACCCGGCCTCAAAGCTTGGAGAAGCATTTTTGACGTCTCTGCAAAGGAAAGGTCTCAGTCGAGATGTGTGGCAGGGGTTTCTTCATCACCAGGTTCGCCCTGAAGGAAGACCTAGACACGGTGCTTGCACATCCAGAGCCTTTCACCCTTGGGTCCAGTGGCCTTGCATGGAAGAAATGGGAACCTGATTTCGACCCGAGGAGGGAAAATGGAATCTGTGTCCCTGGGTGAAGCTCCCGTTTCTCCCGTTCCCCTTCTGGAGGGAGGAAGCATTGGAACAAATCGGGAAAACCATAGGTAAAGCGGGTAGTCCCCAGGCGAGTGTCGTAAAGCCTCGCTCCGTGCTTATGAGCGAGTGGAGTCGCTTCGCAGCTATCCAGAAGAGCCTTACTAATAGGGGCGCCTTATCAATAGAAGGCTCCCGCGCGGGGGGGCGTCGGGGGGGGCCTACGCGTCGCTGCTCCCGCGCACCATTACTATACAAGGGCTTTGAAGCCAGCAAGCACTTGGGCGGAGTCAAGTCAAGCCTATTAGTAAAACGCGCGCATACATTTTGAAGCTTAAAGTGAAAGTGACTCCATAGCCCTATAATAAAGAAGGGGGTAGCGGTCACTTCGAGATATTTGCAAGTAAAGCATATGCATGTGTACCAGGTGTTAAGAGGCAAGAATGAGATGCCACTTCTGCCAAATGCATTTTCACAGGCCGAATGATATAGGAGATAATGATCCTGTGACAAAGAATGTATTTGTTGCCAGAAGTGCACATGTTGTTGAAACATCTCCCTATGACTTTGCCTATTATGGATGTTTGATGGAATATTACTATTTCATTAAGGGGGAGGGGATGAGGCTCCTTCGAAGAAACGCCCGAGATGTCATGATTGATGATGTTTCATGATCGACGATGTTGCTGACCGGAAAACTATAGTCGACGCTTCGTTTGTTGTGTTGATTCCCTCATCCTTATCGCCCCCTTATCCGTCACTCTCCTATGGATGGGAACCGGAAACAGATCTCCTAGCTGATTCAATGTCCCTAGCCGGGGATAGGAACTACGAGTCGAGAAGTGGTTGGCTAGCCGGAAGGATGGGATGGATCTGAAAACGTGATACCGATCTCAGCTAGTAGATGAAAGAAATAGAAGAAGGAGAGAGACGGGAATTCGATTGGTGGGTGGCGGGCGAGTAAACCGATTAGTGGGCACGAATAATTATGCCTGGCCGAACGTTGGACTCCTCAAGACTCTTTCCTCTGTCAGGGGTCTCGGCTGACTGCGCTTTACCATCACTCGGGGGTCCAGACTGAAATGACCTGCAAGGCTTAGCCGTACATGAGAAAGAATCGATTGATCTCTATCCATTCCGCCCATTCGGATTAGATGGCGTTCACCCCCTCCGAATTTTATCTATTAGCGGTTGGCCTCCCTAGCAGTCAAAGTCTTCCTTTCCCCTGCCCCACTCCGTCGAAGCCGACCGAGAATCCGATGCTCCTATCTTTCGACCCCGGGGAATCGACTAATCAACCGGTACGGTGAAGCAGTCAAAGAGATCCCACTATTCGTCGATCGGGGGGGAGGGGCTGAGAGCCCATGATTCGATGCTGCCATCCCGCCCGCCTTTCTATCCGCTGCTGAATGAAGCCGCTGACCTACCATCCCTTCTAGCCCTACCCGATTCGCCGGGAAGGGGGATTTGATGAGGCAACCAGATGGTTCGTCGAGTCAGGGAATGCTGTAATCCGATTGTGGTTGGACAGAAAACCCATCCCCGCCTATTACGTAAGGGCCCGAACCGTCTCCTTCGACTCTTTCTGCCGTTAAAGACATACTGTATGCGCTCGACGGTCTCCGTCATCCCGAAAACTGTCCTTTGGTTCTCCCCCCCGCGAAGAAACTGTACTTCGATCACCCGCTACCTCTCTTTCCCCTACCGCGTTAGGTGGCTCATTCGTACATGAGAGACTTATAATTCGTACGATGCCTGCTTCTATCCCTTGACTCGCCGCCTTCTCGCTATTTCATTCGATTGTGGTGGACGTTGCGCTTCCCTTGAATCGTACTACCGGTTGTCCCACCTCGGAAAAGAATATGAAAGAAATGCCTCTCTCAGATGGGAGTAAGGAACCGCCCGAAGCATGTTCGATTGGAAAGTCTATCGCCAGCTGCATCTCCCACCCCTATCTCGTAAAGGCCCAGACGCCCTATCTTCTCGATCCCACATGCCGGCCCACGGCCGCCTATCAAATGAATGGGACGATCGACTGAACAACTTCTCAATACGACTCCTTCCTCTTTATCTGGGAGTCAGAGATTAGATTCTGTATTGGCATACCAATGGTTTGGGTTATCAGGCCCCATATCTCTTTCTGCGGATTCCTTACCTGCTTTTGGAAGGGGGCGGGCGACTTTGATCTCTGCCACCATCCCCCTCTAATATGGATAGGGGAGTCCTTTGCATTAAAAGTCATAGGCTGGGGATCATTTGAACCTCTCACCTGCCGTGGAGGAACCTGACTCTAAAGGGAAAGGAATTTCTCTCATTACAGCCCCCCGTCTGAGATAGATAAGGGCAGCCGGAGAGGGAACCATTCCTTCATGCGCACTACCCGACGGAATTCTTTCTGATTCCGCAAGCCCACCTAACGCCTTCCGACATTTGAATTGAGAAAGAATGGGGTTCCGACGCATCCGAACGGACCCCTCTGACGTGTATACGAGACTGATGGGTGGGGATTTCATCGATGACTCGAATCGCCCCTATCAATATTAGAGGGGGCACGCTTCCCTTCGCTTGCCGAGAAGAGATAGCCCAAGCCGATAAGGGAATAGTCGAATGTCCACCCCTACCCTCTCCTCTCCTACTTCTCTCGAATCTCCTCTAGGATTGCCAGTACCCGATTCCCCACCACCCCTTAAAGCCGATGATGAAGGAGCAGGGAAACGTCGACCTACCTGCCTGAAAAAATGATTCTATTCCCTAGCGAGCATTCCCACCCTATCCATTCCTAGCCCGGCAAACGGATTGAGGAGGAGATCTTCAATCAGAACAGGAAGTTCTTCCTAGGAGATCAGTCTATCTATAAAGGGGTAGCCTGTCTCCCTTGCAGTGGAAAGAGCAAGAAGGATTAGAGGAAACTCATCCCTATTCCCCTACCTGTGGTCTTCAATCCCACCTGCCTAAAGACTATACCGAAGAGCAGAGCAGTAAATCCCTTCCATTCACTTTCCCTACCCTACTAAAGAGTCTAGTAGGTCCCCGGCCAATCAATAAGATCTTATAACTAGTTGTCCGCAGCCCGTCGATCCGCGAGCGGGCATAATCGTCAGTTCAGTTTCCTTCCCGGGAGACAAACTACATTAACGATTGCCCCTATATAATGACGGTTGGCGACTGATCCTTCCTTTTGATCTCCTGCTGCTATCGATGTCGGGGCTGTCGAGTTGGTTTTCCATTGATCGAATTCTTCAACCGGTTGTTTTCTCCGACGGTCCCTATCTTCAATTTATGTTTGTTCGTATCCATTCCTTCCTCGCCACCAGCCGATCCCGCGGAGAATGTACGCACCCGAAAGAAAGTGGATTTTCTTTCCCCGATGACTGCCTGATTCAATTGTTTTGGGACGGCTAACTGAACACCGTACTTCTCGTATCCCTTTCCGCGAAAGGATTCTATTCCCTTACTAGCCAGTTCCATATCTCTGGATGCCTGGACCAAATGCCATACCAGATGAAATGCCAAACTCGCCGAGATAAGAGCTCCGTACTGAACTGATCGATGGATTGGCCCTTCCCCAAAGAGGATAAGCCCCTTCGGGGGGTGGAAGCTGGCATCTATTAGATTCTTTGTTGACGGAAGGCGCTTACTAGAAGGGCGGGTGGTGGGAACGTCTTAACAGCGGAACGGTCAAAGGCAAGGGATAGACTCGATCGACCGGAAGGAGTGGAGGGGCGGGGGATTGATCCATACCATACGATTAAGATAGGGCGTTTACGTGCTTGGATCGGCTGCTTCCTCTCTTTCCGGTTCTTTTTGGGATTAATCACTGAACGCGGGGAGGCAAGGGATGGCACCATTGAATCAGCGAGATGTCCCGCGGTGTGGTGGCTCGCTCAAATGAAAGGGGGCGGGTAGGGTGGGATGAGAGAGATATAACGGCAAAGGCGCCAGGACTATGAGTGGGGGCCCTCGACAGCGATTTCAAATCATCAGCTTATTTGTTGAGGTGGGGTGATCGATCCATGGTGGGACATCCTTCAGTTTACGTCATAGGTGGGGAAGAGAGTTCATTAGCGGGTGGGATGACCATAACGAGGGAAGGTGGTGGTGGAGATCTATCCGTCTCTAGGGCTATTGGGGCCGCGAGGCGGCTTTTTCTAAAGCGGAGAGGAACAGTAAATACAAGTATGAATTTTCGGTATTCAATTCATTCATCAAACTTCTTAAGATGAACGGCGGGAGAAGGGATACCTAATTCTTCGCCATTCTCGTTGAGCAAGTTGTATGAGTTATGGCCAACCTTTTCCTAGTGGGCCTAACCAAAGTGAATAGAAAAAACTATGCTGACCTTTGTCTCCAAGACGTGCCAGAGTGGGACCGTCGTCTCCTGGATCGAAGTTCTTCTGACAAGCATGCTTGTCAAAGGATTTCTTCATTCGATTTTGATGTTGCTTCATATATCTTTCGATAAGCTTTTTTGAAGCAGTTTTCTTCCAATTCGAGTAGTTGCCAAAATATACGGGCTAGATCGATGCTTTATCATCCTGGATGCTGAGGTAAAGTGCACTCAATTCCAGAGGGACTGGAAGTCAAACTGGCCGAAAGGTTTTTTGGTATCAAACTTTTTCTCAGTGATGCGATCAGCCTGGCATCCGTCTTTCGTGCCACTGCTTCTGATAGTGAACCTGGACACTCATTTCGTTCCTCTGCTGATAATAGAATGAGAATGGAAAGTTAGAACTTTCAAGAGCGAAACATTCACTAGTATACTTATCAGTCCTGCAATTACTATAGCAATTGCAGCCATTTTCTATTATTCTCTCTAACCCTCTAACTAGCCCAATGGACAAGGCGTCGTTTATAGATTCGTCGACTTGCGCCAGTCCGGTCGCCAATCGTCGACAATTTTCATTGTCAAGATACTCTAGTGCATGGAATGCCCTGTTGCTGACATTGAAGAAGAATCCATGAACAGAAGACTTAACGAGGATGTACTGCCCATCACCGACTTCACAAGGGGTCGACATTTCCGAAGAATGAAATTCTTTCAAGAGTCCACGCGAATCAGTAACCTGACGTTAGCGCGGATCAACTTGATCAATCAACTCCATTTGGCTGGCCTGGCCCTCTGATTCGAATTAGTGTGGATCGGCTCTGTGATTCGCGCGAAGGCGATTCGCCTCTTACGCGTTAACACGAAGAGTCTTTCAATCGGGCGGCGGAATATCGACGACGATTCAGAGACTCGAAGACCTAAACTTAAGACAGGCTGGGCTACCCACGATTCGATGACTCAAATCCCACATGCTCCTACTTGGTGAATCTGGCGACTTGGCGAGTGCGCGAATGGGAATGGGTGGGCGAGTGGCCGATAGTTCAACTCGGCGATTGGATGATCCAGACAACTTGGTGCTGCCTATCTAGTATCTAAAGGCGACTGGGAACGCGAAGCGACATCTAAAGTGACATGAAACTCGAGCATCTACTTTGCGGTACTGCAGTTGTCACTTCATCTTAAAGCAAAGGATTATGCCGGCATCCTTTGCCCAACACAACATTAGGGCCGTCCAGATTTTGAAAGATCACTACTCCCGAGATACTGCCGCTTTTTCATTAGGAAAAAGCCGTATGAAAACCTGCAAAAGAAAACGCACGGAAACGGTCAGTCACAAGCACGACCTGTAAGGTAGGGCATGCGTTACAGGAAAGTGAAGGCGACCCCATATTCTCAACATGACAAAACCGACCTGGTGGAAAATGAGATAAATAAAAGAAGAATGGAAGAGGGATCGATCGGTGACTGGAGCAAAGGGCAGGACGTCGAGTGCTGCAAATGAGCGGCTAACTCCCCTCTGCTCCTAAGAGGAGAGAAGCTTCAGCCTGTAACATTGAATTTCGACACGCTTGTCACAGTAATTGTAGTATTAGACATTGTATCAGCCGGCCAGCAGTGAAACAGTGTTTGGTATTGAAACATTTTTTGCCTACATTGGTGTACGGATCTTTGCTTTCTTTTGATGTGTGATGCACGTCAAGTGCAGTAGAACAAATTACTGGACCAGCTGTAGCTTTTCCTTTTCATTGGATTTGATTTATCTTCAGTCTAGCCGTTCTTCCTGTGAGTTGAAACCGTGCATTTATTGGACATTCGGTCCTGGTTGTGCTCTACGAAAGTGCGAAGGGCGTGTTTCACCCCTAGGTCTAATCTGAATAGTGGGCAGACATCGTCGTCTGGATGCGACGTGGGCAGACTGCTATGGAACCGTAGGCTAGAAGAATCGAATCAGGTAGATTGCTAACGCCTGTTTCATTAACCGAAGTGAGCCTGCTTGAATGTCCAAGCAGTGGTTTAGTTGTTTGCCGTCCCTGCGCGACCTCGTCCGACGCTTCCCATAGGGAAGCAGACCGGACTGTAGCATGAGGAAGGGGGATCAGCCAGAAGGGGCGCTTATACCTCGGGCCGATGTACCAGGTCTCTGCTTAAAAAGGCGGTTTCTTTTCTTTCTTCTTCCATTCGTCGAAGAAAAAGCTGTGCTCTTTCGGGAAGCTGGCCTTTTCGGACTTGATTGAATACTGTTGAAGATCAATCACTTTTATACTTAAGTCTTTCATTCATCCATTCAGTAACGCCTCAAAAAAAAGAAAGAAGAAACCCTGCTCATCTTGAGCCCTTAATTATAGATAGGGGGGCGTGGACGTAGGAATAAATAGGCATGCATGCGGCACTATACTTGAATTATGCCCCGCCCGTCACTATCGAGCGAAGCTCCTGCTCGAAGCGGTTTACCTCCTTCCTATATTGGAGAGGTCGACTCCCTTGCGTCACCATTGAATGAAAAGACCTGGCATTTCCACCTCTCCCCGCATACGGCTCTTTTCTGTTATCTTCGTCACGACCTGACGCCTAAATCTTTCTATAATTATCGCCGGCTCGGGGTTTAGTCGCTCGCCTCGTGCCTCGCCTTCCCCTTACCGTAAACAGGGGAAGGCTCGTCTACTCTCTCGGCTCGCTTGCTTCCTAATAACTTACATCAATAGATAGGAATTCTTCAATCTTTCTAATCAAAGAAAAGAATGAGGCGTCACGTAATTTATACAGAACCTCCGACGCTCCTCCTTATCATCAAAGGATATATAGAAAGGAGAATGTTTTTGTTAATTGGGGAACACGACCTGGTGCTGTCCTCACCTCTGTCGGTCAGTAGCTGTTATCTTCCATTCGTCGGTGATCGGCGGATCGGATTTCTCTGTCTACTCCTCGCCCTCTTGTTCCAATGGAATGACTATATGTAACAAAGACTATGATCCTTTCTATATGACGTTCTTTGGGGCATATTCCGTAGAAACAAGATGACTCGGCCTTAGACTTTCCCGGTCGTTCTTTTGTGGAGTCGACGTTTGAGCTCTTTCGGTAGAAGAAGACTCGTCTCCTCCAGCCAGGTCTTGCTTCCTTCCTTTGTTACTACTAAGGTTTATAGGCGAAAGCCTCCTACCTACGGTAGCTGACGCAGCAAGACCAGAGGAATCGGATACGGATCTTTTTCAGTCTCTTTCGCTTGGGCAAAGCAAAGAGGCAGGACTTTCGGAAGAAGGACCGGGAGTTGGACCGCTGAAGCTTCGGGAGAAGGGGAAGGGACCCGGGCGGGCGAACGTCGACGACCAGGACAATTGATCAGATCTGACCATGGCCGGGAAGAAACATGAACAATCTGATCGGCCGGGCACGAACAGGGCATAGGATGAAACCCTTTCCTTCCTTTCTTCGATAGGGAACCGATGACGGCCGGTGACATGACAGGTCTATTTCGTTCATCGGGGGGCTCCTGGTGGGGTTCATCGTAGGAATCTTTCTGGTTCCCGCTCCCTCCTTCCTGGCCCTCTTGCGTCACTATGAGTTCGCTTCCTACGAGCCCATGCGCGATCGTGCAAAGCGGTTAGGTTCGGTATTACGAATCCAGATACTATGGGATTGGACATCTGGCGATACACAACCTCCCTCCCGGTGGGACAACCGGTAGTACGATTCAAGGGAATTGGACACTCCCGGAACGCATATACCAAAAACTAGAGTAGCGAGGGAACCTAACCGCGGTAGAGGCTCCCCTCTCCCTTCTTTAGTAGCAATGTTCACTACTGCCGCTGTTGCGGAGCACCCGCCCGTAGGTGTTTAGTAGACATCGGTACGATTGTAGGATGTTAGAACTAATAAGGCGGAGTCTAGTAAAATTAACAACCATATCGCTCGCAGGTCTTTTCGACCGTATCATCGACCACGATCTAATCCCGCCCGCATTCGGGATCGGGCGGAGGTCGGTCAATAGCATAGCTATTATTGACCCGACCGCCGACAGGCCTACTTTCTTCAAGATACGAAACGAGCAGCCGGAAACGGCTGTCCCTATTGTATTTTAGATGGAGTCATCAACAGGGCTAAGAATCTGACCACAGTCAGTGGTACCCACGTTCTTCCGTGCTCGTAGGTTGACTCCCCTATGCATCCCGACTAAGGTCTCACAAACGTGCATTTCCCTTATGCATCCAGCCGCTTCACTAATGTGAATAGGTTATACAGAAGGGTGGGTTGGTTATATACTCTTATGCGCGTTCCTTCTTCGAACCTTTTGGTATGTATTGCCCCTTCACTATAGATCAGATCCACCGGACGAGAAACTCAATTCCGCACTGCTGCTGAGTCGTCGGACTTATCCACCAAGGGATTCGTGGAATTTCAGTTTGTGGATTGCGTTGGGGGAAATCTACCAAAGCTAGGCAGATAGATAGACTCCTTTCCCGCTGCTAAGGGAGAGCAAGAAACAAAAGAAAATGATTGTTTTTTAACCAGCGCCCCCTTTTGGGTATGCGGGTACTAAGAGTCCTCTCACTACCAACCAGCAGACATCATCTGGCTGGGTCTTGCCGGTATCAACAACGAGAAAAAACAAAAAAATGGAAACAGCAACTAACTATGGCTCTTGGCCCAGACAACGTCCTAGGCGTAGGGGAGATCGGAGCAACAGGGAACGCCTAGACGACGACGCCCGTCCTGGGCTGCAGTAAGTAGATCGAGAGGTCGTTCCGCCCCTTGTCCCCGAAGATGGGTAATATGTTCTCATACAATGTTGCTCCAATCTGACCTAGCTGGCGAGCGATCCCAGTCCGCGGCAGAGAACAAGACAGCAAGCGAGCGTACCTTTGTTCGCTTCTTCTCCACCAAGCACGGAAGTTTAAGGATAACTGTAGGTCGGTGGCTACCTAAGGAAACTCCGATTCGATCCGCCCCCCGGCTGGGAGGCATCTACCTCATCCCGATCACAAGGAGAGGTTCACCATGATGGGGGGGTAAGGTACTTCTTTTTTGTTTTTTTCCGTTCCGGAAAGAATGAAATGCATAGGGGACCATCCTTTTTTTTGCGGCATGCTCCTCAGATTTACGGATTCGCAGGGGGCTGTTCGCCCTACTTAGTTGACTGACAATGACAAAGGCTTGCGAAACTAAGTAGCGCCTTTTGAATTGAATCTTAAGTAGTCTATCAGTGGTGCGAAGCGGCTTTGCCCCTTTTCAGTAGGGGAGCGAAAGGTTATACCTTAGAAAGTCAGCGAACAGCGGTTCTTCTATGTAGGGTGTTCCCCCTTGACTCTCCTAACGTCGAGCTGACGTGACTTCGTAACCTTTGCGTAGCGTAGTAGAATGAAGGCTACGCACCGACGCTCTCTTATCTATTAGCCTGACGCGTCTTCGCTAACTCGCTCGCCTACTATACTATACTATACTATACTATAGTATATACGGGTAGGCTAGGCTAACTCAGCCGCTGACTTCTACTAATCTAATGTAGGGGGCTTTCGTCGCCTTTTCCTTTTTGAAGAACCCATTCTCATTATCTTTCATAAGTAAAGTAGGCGAACCAGCAAGCAGCTTCTTCAGAAGGCGCGGGAGCCTCGGGGGGGTCTGGGGGGGACGGCGGGAGCCGTCACGTGATAGGGCGCTTGCGCTTACGTTTTTCAGCTGGTCCGTCAGTAGCGTTGACAAAGAAGAACAGCCGGTTAAAAGACAGCTATATATCTATATAGGCCAGCTTGACAAGCTACCTTTCCTCTTGATCTGAGGTGCGAAGAGAAACATCTCTTTTTTATGACTTCCACTTCTCGATCCCGGCCCGGAAAAGTGACCGACCAGGGCCCTATTGATGAATGAAAGAAAGGGTTTATGAGCCCTAGCCCTGTAAGCCCACACCTGTGTAGAGTAGATCGTTCAACACCTGCGGCACAAACCCATTTTTGACCCATTGGTCCTAGTATCATAGGCGACCGAACGGCCGCCCCCCTAATTACTAGACCGACCTGCTGTAATAATTCCATAAACACCTAGCGAAGATATGGCAAACAAATAAAGTAGCCCTATGTTCGGATCTGACAATACCATACCATAATCAAAAGGTACAACGGCCCGAGCGACCAGACTTAACATAAATGTAGCCACTGGAGCCATTCTAAAAAGGGAGAAATTAGCACTACTTGGTGAAATAGGTTCTTTTAGAATCAATTTCGAACCATCTGCTAGAGGTTGTAACAATCCGAACGATCCCACTACATCAGGACCCTTTCGACGTTGCACAAAAGCCATTACTTTACGTTCAGCTAGCACTAAAAAGGCTACTCCTAGTAGAAGTGGTAGAATTATTCCAAGTATTTCAGCTGGAACAGCAATGTACGTTTTCGATTTTCTATTCACTCATGATCGGGCCTGACCTGGTCGACCCGATCATTATATTTCACTCATGATCTGGCCTGACCTGGTCGACCCAATCATGATATTGAAGGATGGGACCTTTTCTCGAAAAACTCCGGATCCCGAGAAGAGATCTTTTGAAGATGGTGCATAATCGAATCCTGTTACGTTACTTCGAATGGAATCTTAGCCCGCCTCACTTGACTGAGCATAAGCGAAGTCAAGGGAAGTCATTCTAACTAGTGGCTGAGAGTAAGCAAGCTACCTTCATTCAACAGATTTGTGGTTGAGTCAATAACATGCTCTGGGTCGGGAATCTTTGCTCTTCTCTTTTGCATTTCCGCTGCCTGCGTTCTTCTTCGTGTCCGTCCGTATCGCAAAGCTGGTCGACGCCAGCTGTAATGGTTGAAAATAGGGGGCCAACCGACGACCCCCTAATAGACGCTTTGTTCGATAAAGCAAACGATTCGTTCCGACAACTTCGGACCAGATTCACCCCTATGAATTCGCCGATCTTACAAGATCGATCGGGCGGGCTGGTTGGGAAGGGGTGATTAGCGGAGAAAGGAATCGCTGAGAGATAGATTCTACTGTTTGGTCAGGACGAATGAGTGGCTGTGAAGCATGCTCCGGAGGAGGTCAAATTGACCCTTCCCCGAGTCAGTCCAGTCAGAAAGGGGAGGGCCCGCAGTCTAGACTGCATCTCGGGAGTTTGAACACCATCCCATTTCAACCAAAAATACAACCCACCCGGTTGTCAAAGGTATCTAACCTTCCTTCCTTATGAGTGGAAATCCAATCCCGTTTTGTCTTTTTTGCATCAAAACCAGCCAGCCGGAAATCGAATTGAAACCCGGTGCATTTTTTCCGACCATTTTTGAAAAGCGCATAGTTTCTCCTCAAATCAAAAAATGACCTGGGGAACGCATGAGATATATACCTAAACCAGTAGGTCCTTGAGCGGATCCCACGTTAGCCCCAAGACGTTGGTCTCTAACTAGAAAAGTCAATGCGTCGAGCTTGAGAAGCTTCTGGGCCAGTGGGCCCGTCAAACTCACTGGGATAAGCGGTATTATTGAACCAGACGAAACAACAAGCGATGAAACCAAAGACAGATAAAGCCTTTGAACTATAAGACAAGTGACGCTTCTCCAGACCATACAAATGCGCGGGGAGCCCATGCAAACAGACGGGTTTGGTTA